GTGGAATAGATAAAATCCTAAAAATATTTTAAAATCAAACAAGGAAAACAAAAAACCTTATTTTATTCTTCACGTCCAGGATTACGTCCTGGATCATTAGATAGGAATCCAAAGATAAAGAGAGAAACAAAAAATATCACTACTGTGTAAACAAAAAGTTTAAGAGTAAGCATTACACAATCTCCAAGACAATTTTTTATTTTGAAAAAAAGAGAATAGATTCTCTATTTTTATACCACATTATCCTATTTTGACACCAAAAAATGCAGTGATTTCTAGAAATATAAGAAATATAAAAGAATGTTCATTAATTTATTTGTAAAAAGAATTGAATCTTTCATTACCAAAAAACAATTTTTTTCATATCCACAATTAAATTTTTATTTTTGTGGGGGATTCCAATAGGGTCTTTTCAATGGAACGGAAAATAAAGGCAAAATGGGGAAATGGGGTGATCCAGATTTATCTCGACTAGACAAGAATTTCAAAGTTTGAATTGAGGTTTGATACCGTAAGACTTATCTGATCTTCTCCAGTGGTAGAATTTGTTTTGCTCAAATAGGTTATGAATTTTTCTCCAACAGTATTAAATATCTCATCGAAAACTTACAGCAGCTTGCCAAACAAAAGCTAAAAGAAAAAAGAACAGGGGGATTACTGGCATAACATCCACAATTGGATTCAAAAAAGCATAGGCCTCGGGCAATTTGACGAGGAAAAGACTGTTTGAATAAACAACAGAATTAAGACAGATACAGATCATACTAAATATATTAAGCATAACAAAAATTTTGCTCTTGAATGAAATTATATTTTGAATTTTGATTGAGTTTTTAATATATTATTGATATAAAAATATAAAATATTATTTATTATTACTAAAAAAAAATAAGGTAGATAAAAAAACATTCTTTTAAAACTCACCCAATCAAAAATTCTTCAATTCAATTCTAAAAAAAAAAAAAAAAAGAATAGAAGAAATTATACTTTCATACAATATCTTAATTGAATTATATATTATGATCAATCAATTCAGTTTAATTCTATCTAATTATATATCAACATGTATCAAAATCTTAGTAACAATAGAATCCATTTAATAGATATTTGAATTGGAATTGACGAACAACCAATAGAAATACTAATGTCTAGTAAAGTCAAATAAAAATGGGGCGTGGCCAAGCGGTAAGGCAACGGGTTTTGGTCCCGCTATTCGGAGGTTCGAATCCTTCCGTCCCAGATATCTATTTTAATATATATCAGAAGACTTCTTTCTTGAACAACCTGATTGTTTATAATAAATATGATTCTTCTTTCTTATTTTTTTTTTATCTATTTCTTTTTGTCTTAAATTATTGATAGGTTAATCCGACGTTACTTTACTCTTTACTATGGATTTATCTCACTTATGATGATAAAATGTGGTCTTTATTGTAAAACTTTATTCAAATAATGATACCGAGATAGGCATTTTTTCAATTAAAGTTTTTTAATAATTTCTTAGAAGCCTTTGGTAGTCCAAGAAGTGTAAGATCGGTGCATCTATCAAGTCACTTGATAATGCGGATTCAAAAAGAACTTGTTTTTTCTATTCATTTTAGAAAGCAAATTATCTATTATTATATATTCTATTTCTATTTTATTATATAGAAATAAAGTATTGTATTCATAACAATATTTATACAATAAAATTAGGATATTAAATTAAATTTTTGTGGAGACTTTTTCAGAAACTAAATATTCATCTAATTCATATAGAATTAAAAGTATGGATTACTATGTACCGACCGAACCGATGACTATTCATGATTCCATAATTGAATCAAATACATACTCGTTCCAAACTAAAAGAATGCTATGTTAAAACTTCGTTTGAAAGAGTGTGGTAGAAAGCAACATGTGACTTGAAAGACATGATCCGCTGTGGATTCTTACATCCACCATTTTTTTATTATATAGAAATGAAAAGGTGCTCTTGGCTCGACATCATTTGGTCTGTTATATACTAGAACTCTTTTTTTTTTTTTTTTGTTGAAATGGAAGAATGTAAAATGAAAATAGTATATGGTGAAGCTCGAGTAGATAGTATGGATTCATTTCTCAGAGGCAGGTATCTAGGGTTAGTGCCAATTAACAATTAATAAGTTAGAACAACTTCGTAAATGTATTCATAAATCTAAATAAATTTGTAAATATATTTTTGATATAGAAATTGAAAGATCGAATTCAAGCAAGTTTAAAATCAAAAAGTTAAGTTTGTTGGAATTTTTAAAATTATTTTGATAAAAAAAGGTGTATCACACGGGAATCAATTGTTCATATTCTTCTTTGGTAGAAAAAAATAACAAAAAACTTATATGTTGCTGCCTGATGAAATGATTAAAGATCATCAAAGTAATGTCTAAACTCAACGATTCAAGGCAAAGATAAAGGATTTTGGAACAAGGAAATATCCTTTTTGTTTCAACAACTAGATCAGAATGATGAATCAAAATATATTTTCAAAGGAAAGGGGGTTAGAGATCACTCAAGAAATTGAATGCCTAAAGGTTTTTCTTTGAATTATTTGAGAGTTATCCAACTTGCGTTAGGGGATATGAATGCTTTTTTTGTGATATAATTTTTTTGTTTGATAGAAGATGGATAGAAAAAAGACATCAAGTAAATAATAAATTTAATTAGGTCTCGGATTAGTAACGATAATTAGCAATATAAGTCCAATATAAACCCTTAATTTTTATTCTATTTCGTTTAGTCTAAATTTTTCTATTTCTATTATTAATTAATTCACTTTAAAAAATTAAATTGAACTAATACTCTTTTGTTTTCTTCGTTCTATTCTTTTAGCTTTTATCAACATTCGTATTGACAACAGTATATCAAACAAATATAATAGGATCGTGAGTAAATAGATCCATTTATCTCTGTTCCACAAGTTTGTATTTTTTTCTTCATTATGTTTATTTCATTCAAATTTTTGGTTTTTTGGTTTTATTGTGAGACAAAAAGTCTTTTTTTTATTGATTCTGATTGTATCTACATATCCTAATTCTTTTTTTTTTCGGGTTGCTAACTCAACGGTAGAGTACTCGGCTTTTAAGTGCGGCTAACATCTTTTACACATTTGTATGAAGCAAGTAATTCGTCCAGACTCTCGGTAGAGTTTGTAAGACTGCGACTGATCCTGAAAGGAATGAATGAAAAAAATAGCATGTCGTATTAGCGGAGAATTCTGAGATTATTTCATTCTTATTTGGTTGATCCAAACCTTGTTTGAATTCTTGGCGCGGAACAAAAGAAATTCAAAGTTGAGTCGCGTAAATAAATGGATAGAACCCTTTAGTTTCCAATATTTGTTTAAGAAAACAAAAAGAAGTAACGAGCTTCTCTTCTTAATTTGAATGCTTGATTTCCTTCTCTAATTAAACGTTAAAATATATTAGTGCCTAATGCGGAAAAGTCTTTTCTCATAAGCAGATTTTTTATTTCTTTTTTAACGAGTCCTAATTATTAAGTAGTCCCATTATGAGATGAGGCGGAGATGAATGTGTAGAAGAAGTAGTATATTGATAAATAAATTTTTTCCAAAGTCAAAAGAACGATTGGTTTGACAAAATAAAGGATTTCTAATCATCTTCTTATCCTATAAAGAACATAAAACAATTAGATGAAAAAAGAGACGATAGAGAGTCCGTTGATGAATTTCACCAGTTTCCGAGGTATTTATTCTTTTTTTTACTTTACTCTAAATACCTTGTTTTTACTGTATCGTACTATGTATCATTTGATAATCAAATAAAATAAATCTTTTACCTTTGTTCAAATGTATAAATATCAAAGATATTTAAAACTAGATAGATCTTGGCAACATGACTTCCTATACCCACTTATCTTTCGGGAGTATATTTATGCACTTGCTCATGATCATTTATTAAATATAAATAGATATATTTTGTTGGAAAATACGGATTATGACAATAAATCGAGTTTACTAATTGTAAAACGTTTAATTCCTCGAATGTATCAACAGAATCATTTTATTTTTTCTGGTAATGATTCTTTCCAAAATCCTATTTTTTGGTACAATAAGAATTTATATTCTCAAATGTTATCAGAAGGGCTTGCGGTTATTGTGGAAATTTCATTTTCCCTACAATTAGTAGCGTCTTTAGAAAGTTCAGAAATCGTAAAATCTTATAATTTAAGATCAATTCATTCAATATTTCCTTTTTTAGAGGACAAATTTTCACGTTTAAATTGTGTGTTCATTGTACTAATACCCTATCCCATCCATATGGAAATCTTGATTCAAATTCTTCGCTACTGGGCGAAAGATGCCTCTTCTTTGCATTTAGTACGGCTCTTTTTCTACGAGTATTATAAGTGGAATAGTCTTATTAATTCAAAGAACTCTAGTTCCATTTTTTCAAAGAGTAATCCAAGATTGTTCTTGTTCTTATATAATTCTCATGTATACGAATACGAATCCATTCTTCTTTTTCTCTCTAACCAATCTTCTCATTTACGATCAACATCTTCTCGTATTTTTTTTGAGCGAATCTATTTTTATGGAAAAATAGAGCATCTTGCAAAAATCTTTGCGAATGATTTCAGGGGTATCCTATGGTTATTGAAAGACCCTTTTATGCATTATGTTAGATACCAAGGAAAATCCATTTTGGCTTCAAAAGATACGCGTCTTCTGATAAATAAATGGAAATTTTATCTTGTTAATTTATGTCAATGTCATTATTATGCGTGGTCTCAACCGGAAAGGGTCTCTATAAACCGATTATTCCAGCATTCTCTCAACTTTTTGGGATATCTTTCAAGTGTGCGACTAAATTCTTCAGTGGTACGGAGTCAAACGTTGGAACAGTCGTTTATAATAGATAATGTTATAAAGAAACTCGATACGATAATTCCGATTATTCCTTTGATTGGATCATTGGCAAAATCGAAATTTTGTAACACATTGGGCTATCCCATTAGTAAGCCGA